GTGGCTCCAATCCAATCAAAAAAGATGGGAAGTTTTTTAGGAAAAGAAAAAGGGGGGGGCTTAAGAAAAAAGGAAATAAAGTTCCAAGGACAAGAAAAGCAGTTTAGTAGCACGTGAGAAATGCATCTCTTTTTATATCATTTTGGCGGTATGGCCGAGTGGTAAGGCGGGGGACTGCAAATCCTTTTTCCCCAGTTCAAATCCGGGTGCCGCCTAATCAAAAAACCTTGAAATCCCCTCTTCGGCTGATAAGAAATCGCCGAATTCCTTTTCAGCAGAAACGGAGAAAACGGGCTGTTGGTACTTGTTTGATTCAAAGTATCCGGCTGGGGTTTTCAAAAAGATTGTAAATCCTAGATGCAACAAGTTATTCGTGTGGTTAAGGGGGTTAGCGAGACTTCCCGACCCCCCTCTACTACTACTCACTAATCTTTGGACTACTAATCAAGTGTTTGATGACTGGACCTTGAATTTGATTGGACACCCCGGTAGGAATAGGAGATTGAATTCTATTCCAATACTTGTGGCAAGGACGGAAGATCCTTTATACACATACACGATATATGGCGGACTCACAAGAATCTAGGAATGCTCGGGTATCCAATCAATTGGATGAATCATTCAAAGTTAATTTGAATTTAAATTGGAGTATCGGTAAAAGGTACAAATTAGGTTAAGTAGGCATTTAGATAGTGATTGTTCTTTTTCCTTCTGAGGATTAAGAAAAAAATAGACCTTAGTATTACTACATGTTCCATTAGTAACATCCCTTCGAGAGGTTACTACGTATTTTGTTTTGCTTATGTTTTCTCTTTCAAGATTCGAAATGATATAGGAATCCCTTTCTACAATGAGTGGGTTTATTTGATTGGTTTAGCAAGAGTTTTCGATCAGAATACCCTTTTTGACTATGTTGGATCGATTCGACTATACTATTAGTAGTGAGTAACAATAGAATAATTCCTTGATGGTTATAGAGATAAGGGGGCATAATTCACATGGATATAGTAAGTCTTGCTTGGGCTGGTTTAATGGTAGTCTTTACATTTTCCCTATCACTTGTAGTGTGGGGAAGAAGTGGACTATAAGGGTATTACTAATTTAATTGAATTGAGGAATCATGCTATATTAATTGTTTTCTAGATCGTTCTGCAACGCGTTTTGAACTCTAAAGAGAATCCAAGGCCAAGGATCTTCATTTTTATTTTAAATTCCATTCTATTCGAATGAAGTAATGTATTCTCTGAATCATACTCTTTCTCTCAAAGAGATATTTCACTGCTTGCTTTCTTTGTATTTTGAAACGGATCTCTATGATAGGAACTTTTTTCCAACAAAATTCTTCCGAATTTCAATCAACGAACTCTTAGCAGGCTTAGAGACGGATACGTAGGACGACCGGACCCCTCTTTTTTATTATTCTTTTTTATTATTCTTTTTCTTGAGTTGTTTCTCTCTTTATTGTTCCATTACTGTTCAAAGAAGAATTTATTTTGTAATTTATTTTGTTAAGTGCATATGTATTTTCTATGAAAAATGGTATAGACTTGGTGCTTATCGAACAAGATACTATAGATAAGAGTAAAGTGAGTCACATATTGCACCTTTATTTTATCTAAATCAATTATCTTATAGAAATTCGATTTATGCTTTATCAAATCACATTTCATAGCACGGTTGAGGCGGTACCGTTAAAAATCGGTGAGGCTTACTCTTCCTTTTCAAAACCCGAGAAGTGCTCGCGAAACTACTCAATAAATTGAAAGTTTGCTAATGATTTTAGTACTATGCACCCCTATGGTTTTTACTTCATTGATGGGATTCCTTTCTTTTGATAGATACCTGGATTCCTAGTTAAAATGATATAAAAATATAGTCATTAGAACCCTAAGACATAAGAAGAAAATGATTCTTTCAGATTGATCAAAACAAAAAAATATATCAAATAAATAGACTGGGATGATATAGCAATTCCATGTGTGGAATTGCTATCCACATATGCATACACGAAGATAATATGTTTAATCCTCAGTTAGATTAAACTCTCTATATATTAGAGAGTATTATAGAGTACAGCTTTACACATTGTAGAACTTTATACCTTTCTACACTAAAATGATACTAATATGTAGATCGTATGGTAGAAAGATTCATCTAGTTCTTTCTACTATACGATTTATATACTGGATACTGGGAATTGTAGTCGTCTTATTTCATTTAAGGTTTAAGATACGAAAATTTTTTCAGTTTATTTCGTGAATTCTTGAATTAAAAAAAGTTTACTCCGTTTAATTCAAATTAATTAATTAATTGTTTTGACTGACTGTTTTTACATAAATGATAAGTAAAAAGGCGGTAGGAACTAGAATGAATAGTGCAGTAGCAATAAATGCAAGAATATTTACTTCCATAATCGAAAATCAAATTTTCACAATAACCCGGGATTTAATCCCATTTTAATCCCATAGAGATGACAAGTCCTTCTCCTTTCAATCCAATGGATGAATTACCTCTCGATGGTTTTGAATCGGATCAATATTATGAATAACAATAGCTGAACTCTGAAATGAATTCGTCGTCAAAAATGGAATAGTATAACATAGGAAGTTCGTTTAATCATACCGAATCCCAACTTGGATTCCCGATCAAAACCCTTTATTTACTTTATTTATAATTTATATTTATATTATTTATATTTATGATTTCTTTCTGTTCTTTTTTTTGTATTACCTTACACCTCCCATGTATAATTATCTGATGAAGGATCATATTATCACCTTTCCAATTCCATTATTCACGAAGTTCCAACCTCAACTAAGAAAAAACCGCTTCCGTAGATTATTAACACTGGGAGTCTATATCAAAAACTCAGTGTGCAATTTGAAAGAAATCCATTTTTTGATTCAATTACTAATTGAGGTTCTAAAAAAAGGAACCAAAAAGAGAGATTTTTCTATTTAAATAGAAAAAAGCATTCTATCCGCGGAATTTTTTGACATCTCTTTTTATTGGGAATTCCATTTGTTTTGTGTCTGTCTGTCCCCTTCAAAAAAATAGAGTACTCTTTTGCATTCCATGGATCTGGAACAGTCGATAAAATATATCTCGTCTTTCTTGAAATACTTACTGCAGTGCTAGCACTAATTGAACTAACCCACCAACATATTCTTTTCTTGTACGAAAAGGGAAGAAAAAAAAAAGAAGTATCCCTCCTTGTTTTGGGAATGAAATTTTCCAACCCGTTTCCCGTTCATTGTTTTGTGTTTTGAAAGAATTTATTAATGTATTTAGTCGATCTGACACGGGACTGACGGGGCTCGAACCCGCAGCTTCCGCCTTGACAGGGCGGTGCTCTGACCAATTGAACTACAATCCCCGGGAAATAAATAGGCAATATAGCGGAAATTTTTATTCTTTTTTATCTCCGTATCGAGTCCTTTTTTGTTTTTGTAAGAGAGGGTTATACCCTCTCATGGTAGATTGTCGAATTATTGGGCCGAGCTGGATTTGAACCAGCGTAGACATATTGCCAACGAATTTACAGTCCGTCCCCATTAACCGCTCGGGCATCGACCCACAAAGAATCACTTTTAGGCTTATTGGTAATAATCCACGATCAACTTCCTTTCGTAGTATACCCTACCCCCAGGGGAAGTCGAATCCCCGCTGCCTCCTTGAAAGAGAGATGTCCTGAACCACTAGACGATGGGGGCTACTTGCATAACCGCTATCATACTATGATCATAGTATAAATATATATTTTTTTTGTCAATATAGTGGAATGCTATGATTAAATAATAATGGAATGTTATGATTAAATACAAGGGATTTTTCGCCTTTCCTAGTTTGTGATTCATATTCCTGAATCATTCATTAGAATCGATATTCCCCACTCTATTCTATATAAAAAGATATACCATTTCGTCTAATAGAAATAGAAAAAAACCAAAGGAAGGTTTTTTAGGGAGTCCTCGGTACAACGGGGGGTTAAGTTCTATTTACTTCGCTTTCATTCTTTCATTCATTGATTCATTCAATGTTAAGATGAGATATTCTTATCTCAAGGACATTCACAAACCCTATATTTAGTAATTTAGTAAGCATGATTAAGAAATCATCAAAATTTTTGAGTTCGGGGGACAGTACAAGTATAATCTCTTCATTAAGTATAATCTCTTCATTCTAGGATTTGATTAAATATCATTAAATTTAGGTCGGTGTAGATGCAAGGGAACTTTATTTTTATTCTCGATTCAGTCAATAAAAATCAATAAAAATAAAGTAATGCGCTTTGGTCTTGAAACAGTGCATTGGATTTTATCTCAGATTTGCTAGGTAAATCTATTTTATTCTATTCAAGACTATTATTCAAGAATAAGACACTAGCAACCAAGAGTCTACTGCTGCTGTCTGTACTTCTGTATATATATTCTGTATATGAATTCTGTATATGATATGTAATATGTATGCAATATAATATGTACATAGAAATATATTATGGACATAGCGATCCATTCAGGAATTCAATGAAATAAGCCCCTTTAACTCAATGGTAGAGTAACGCCATGGTAAGGCGTAAGTCATCGGTTCAAATCCGATAAGGGGCTTTGGGTTTTTCATAAAAAGAAAATTACAGCCATAGTATTTCTATTCTCCCTTCAAATAGAAAAAAATATTTCTAGTAAAAAGTCACTAAGGACACAATACATTACTCCATTACATTATTATTATACTGAGTTAGAATTGGCGTATAATAATTAGCAAGTTAAACACTTGTTCAATCAATTTGAATTATTATGAATAATGATAAGTTACCTCTTGAATGAACAAACTACATAGTCCTCTTTTGCAGTGTATCAATCAAATCCACGGGAAAGAGTAGAAAGGAAAATAAGAAAAAGTAAGTGGACCTGACCCGTTGAATCATGGATATACCTGCTATTCTGATATAAAAATTCGATAGAGATGAAATTGGAACCGTTGATCCTTTTTTTTATTTC